TCCTTTTATTTTTAATTAATCGTGGTCCTGTGATTTGTTCCATGTGATTTATTAATAGTAATAAAGAAAATAAGGAAAAATAAGGAATAGAATGAAATTAATCGCTTGGATCATATATCAACATCCAATCTCCGGGAAAAGGTAAGGTTCCGTCGGAACAATTATTTATTTCAGGGTACCCCCTCTCTCTTTTTCTTTGTTTGAAAAAGAAAGAGAGAGAGAGGAAGTGTGGGTAGAAATGATAAAAAGATATTGGAACATTAATTTAGAAGAGATGATGAAAGCGGGAGTTCATTTTGGTCATGGTACTAGAAAATGGAACCCAAGAATGGCCCCTTATATCTCTGCAAAACGTAAAGGTATTCATATTACAAATCTTATTAAAACTGCTCGTTTTTTATCAGAAGCTTGTGATTTAGTTTTTGATGCAGCAAGCAAGAGAAAACAATTCTTAATTGTTGGTACCAAAAATAAAGCAGCGGATTCAGTAGCGCGGGCTGCAATAAGGGCTCGGTGTCATTATGTTAATAAAAAATGGCTCGGCGGTATTTTAACGAATTGGTCTACTACAGAAACTAGACTTCAAAAGTTCAGGGACTTGAGAATGGAACAAAAGACCGGTAGACTCAACCGTCTTCCGAAAGGAGATGGGACTCGATTGAAGAGACAGTTAACTCACTTGCAAACATATCTGGGCGGGATTAAATATATGACAGGGTTACCCGATATTGTAATACTCGTTGATCAGCAAGAAGAATATACGGCTCTTCGAGAATGTATCACTTTGGGAATTCCAACCATTTGTTTAATTGATACAAACTGTGACCCGGATCTCGCAGATATTTCGATTCCAGCGAATGATGACGCTATAGCCTCAATCCAATTAATTCTTAATAAATTAGTATTTGCAATTTGTGAGGGTCGTTCTAGCTATATACGAAATTCCTGATTAATAATAAGATTGATTAATAATAAGATAAAGAAATTATTTTGTGAACTCCATATATTTATGGATATGTAATCAGTTACTATTTGTCAATCGTGCAAAAGAGATAAAAATAACTAGCTATATTATGTGATTTGTTGGTATCTAAAATATACAATTTTAGTAGGCAAATAAAAAAAACGATGGTTGAATCAAAATAATTCCTTTTAAAGTTTTCTTTCTTTCAGGGGGTAGTATGAATGTTCTATCATGTTCCATCAACACCCTAAAAGGGTTATATGATATATCTGGTGTGGAAGTAGGCCAGCATTTCTATTTGAAAATAGGAGGTTTTCAAGTCCACGCCCAAGTACTTATTACTTCTTGGGTTGTAATTGCTATCTTATTAGGTTCAGCCATTGTAGCTGTTCGGAACCCCCAAACCATTCCAACTGGCGGTCAGAATTTCTTCGAATATGTCCTTGAATTCATTCGAGATGTGAGCCAAACTCAGATCGGAGAGGAATACCGCCCGTGGGTCCCCTTTATTGGAACTATGTTTCTATTTATTTTTGTTTCTAATTGGGCGGGTGCACTTTTACCTTGGAAGATCATAGAGTTACCTCATGGGGAGTTAGCTGCACCTACGAATGATATAAATACTACCGTTGCTTTAGCTTTACTTACGTCAATAGCCTATTTTTATGCGGGCCTTAGCAAAAAAGGATTAGGTTATTTCAGTAAATACATTCAACCAACTCCAATTCTTTTACCCATTAACATTTTAGAAGATTTCACAAAACCTTTATCACTTAGCTTTCGACTTTTCGGAAATATATTAGCGGATGAATTAGTAGTTGTTGTTCTTGTTTCTTTAGTACCTTCAGTGGTTCCTATACCTGTCATGTTCCTTGGATTATTTACAAGTGGTATTCAAGCTCTTATTTTTGCAACTTTAGCTGCGGCTTATATAGGCGAATCCATTGAGGGGCATCATTAACGAATTTTGTTTTGAAATAGCCTTTTTTATCTTAGTCTACGGCAATCTATGTCTTGTTCAAGATAATCTACTTATACTTAGTGAACATAAATATACACATAAATAGAAAAAAAGTTTATAACGATTTAAAGGAATAGTAAAAAAAAAAAAAAAGGAAAGAGATCTAAAATAGTTTTTTCCTAAACGATCTTTTTCCTAGAATTCGTTTGAATCATTTATACCTTTTTCCAATCACTTTTTTTTGGCGTGATTATTTTGTTCATTCAATTCCAATCCAATTTTAGGAGTCATAATCTGAATAAGAGTTGTTTCCAACGTGTGATTAAAAAAAGGGGTTCTTTCTAGAGAGATAGAGCGATTTCGTTTTTATTCAATTCAATGATTGACTAATAATAAATTCAATTCAATGATTGACTAATAATAAAATAGTAATAAAAAAATAATAAAATAAATTACAAGAAAACAAAGACTTATATTTCTAGGCAATGATTCAGACTAATGAATTTGTCCATTTAGATTGATTGTATCCAAGTAGGATAATGATAAGGAAGAGAATAATTCAAAAAAAATGAGATTTCGAAAAAAATGGATTATTTAGAAGAGTGAAATCAAACAAAGTTTATGGAATATATAGAAATAATGGAATAATGGCTATAAGCCAACTTTCTTTTTGTGAATATTTCAACATCAAAAAATGATTTTAGAATCCGATTGAATTTAAGATACGAATAGTTGGTTTACGTTATGGAAGAAAGACGTGTATATGCAATATTAACTATTTCTATAGTTAGATATGCGTTAAAAGATAGATCTAAAAGATAGATCTAAAAGATATATCTAATCTACCCTGGAGATTTAGATAGGAATTTCAACAAAAGTCCCTCCCTTTCGTTTGGAACTGGGAATTCAATATTGAATAATTGAATAAAGAAATTAAATCAAGAAAAGGAACGAAGAGTTCGAAATTTATTGGTTGATTGTATCATTAACCATTTTTTTTTTTGGTGCGAGGAACTTATCATGAATCCATTGATTTCTGCCGCTTCCGTTATTGCTGCTGGGTTGGCTGTTGGGCTTGCTTCTATTGGACCTGGGGTTGGTCAAGGTACTGCCGCGGGGCAAGCTGTAGAAGGTATCGCAAGACAACCCGAGGCAGAGGGAAAAATACGAGGTACTTTATTGCTTAGTCTGGCTTTTATGGAAGCTTTAACAATTTATGGATTAGTTGTAGCCTTAGCACTTTTATTTGCGAATCCTTTTGTTTAATCCTATAAACGAAACGTATTTTTTTTTATTGCCTTGTACTTGTTGCTTGTTTTTTCGAATTCTATCAAGATTTCATTCCTACAATTACTTATTTATTTTTATTTGGACAATAACCTACCACGGGAAGGACTGATTTGAGGATGAGGAATTAGTATACTAATTCGCTTTCTTCCTTCCCCCTTCTTAGTCCAATTGAACCCCCTCTTTTTTTTTCAAGGGAATGTTGCAACAGTCTATATTATTAACACGCCACCTGGTACCGAATTCGAAACGAAATTTTAATAAGAACAATACTTAGTAGAGATTTGCAATTGAAAAAAAATGCATTTCTAATAGAAATAGAAAAAAATAGAATAGGTAAAAGAAAAAAAAAAATAGATAATTAGTCTATCTATAGTTTATAAGAAAAGAGGAGATCATATGAAAAATGTAACCGATTCTTTCGTTTTCCTGGGTCACTGGCCACCCGCCGGGAGTTTCGGGTTTAATACCGATATTTTCGCAACAAATCCAATAAATCTAAGCGTAGTCCTTGGTGTATTGATTTTTTTTGGAAAGGGGGTGTGTGCGAGTTGTTTATTTCAAGAATAGGCTGAATTGAACCAGCTGCGTTTTTTTTTTTCGTTTTTAACTAGGAAAGAAAAGGTGCATGATCCCACGAATTACTTCTGAAATAATTTGAAAATGATCTTTAAGAACTACAGCAGTTCGTGATTCATGGGGAAATATACTTTGATTCTCTTTCAACCAATAAGGGGGGACCATTAATATGGTTAAAGCTAAACTGTTTGAAGTCTAGACACAGCAAGGTACTCTTTCTACTACTATGTTAATACAAAAATGGGCTCAAAATGAATAGTTGGAAATTGTTTTCGGTATAGAACACTCATGTCGAAAAAAGGATTTGAACTTTTTGTTTTGAAAAATGAGTATTTTACTCATTCTTATCCAATGCTGAGTCGATAACCTATGTATTAAAGTAAATTCTTTGGATTTGAAAAAAAAAAGCAACTTTACTGACAATTACTTGTTTGGTCAGAAGAGTCCTCCGAATATTTCGGTCTCGGATTAGTGATTAGTTTCAATATTTTTTTTTTTATAGGAATTATGAATAGAGAAGGGAGGGTAGGCTCATTTCAGTCAAAAAAGATATGGGATTTTCCCCATAAGTAATTGAAATAATTGAGCGTGAGAGCCAAATGAATCGAAAGATTCATGTTTGGTTCGGGAAGGGATCATGGAAGTTTTGCAATGACTGGAAAGATAATCTACTTTCATTAAGTGATTTATTAGATAATCGAAAACAACGGATTTTGGATACTATTCGAAATTCAGAAGAACTACGCGAGGGGGCCTTTGAGCAGCTGGAAAAAGCCCGGGCCCGCTTACGGAAAGTAGAAATAGAAGCAGATCAGTTTCGAACGAATGGATACTCTGAGATAGAACGAGAAAAATTGAATTTGATTAATTCAACCTATAAGACTTTTGAACAATTAGAAAATTACAAAAATGAAACCATTCATTTTGAACAACAAAGAACGATTAATCAAGTCCGACAACGGGTTTTCCAGCAAGCCTTACAAGGAGCTCTAGGAACTCTGAATAGTTGTTTGACCAACGAGTTACATTTACGTACCATCAATGCTAATCTTGGCATGTTTGGGGCGATAAAAGAAATAACTGATTAGTCCTTCTATTGAAGGCATTATTTTTTTTTTTGAAAACAAAAATTAAGAAATACTCATGGTAACCATTCGAGCCGACGAGATTAGTAATATTATTCGCGAACGTATTGAGCAATATAATAGG